CCAAAAAAAATCAATACACCAAGCACTATACTTAGATTTATTAGATTTGTTGCTAAAATATCAGTATTAAACCCGAAACTTCCGGCGGATGGCCAATAGCCCAAGGAAACGAAAAAATCGGTTATATTTTTCATATACTCTCCTCTTTCTTATAGATAAGACTAACAAAGAACATAGTTCTTTTTGTATCACCTCACTCGCCTCGCCCTGATCGATTTCTTTTTATTAATTTATTTTTTTTATGGGAATAGATTAAATAATTTAGTAATTTATAATTTATTTAAAATTTCTTATTCTTTTAAGTTCTCCATAAAAAGATTAGGTCTCATACCAACACCAATTGCGAAATATTTCGTTTCTTTAAACGTTTCGTTTCCTAGTAAAAATAAAAAGGTTCCTGTTGTACTAAGGGTAGAAATGGGAAGGAAGAAAGCGAACGGATCCGTGAATTCTTCATCCTCAAATCTAAAATATGCCCTTTCCGGGGTATTGTCTCATAAATATAAATAATTATAAAAGTGTTGATATAATTAGAAGAAGCAAATGGCAAGTCCGAGTTAATAAACCAAACTAAGAAAGAAACGTATAACGTACGTTTTCACATTTCTAATTTTAGGATTAAATTAAACAAAAGGATTTGCGAATAAAAGTGCTAATGCCACGACTAGTCCGTAAATTGTTAAAGCTTCCATAAAAGCTAGACTTAGCAATAAAGTACCTCGTATTTTACCTTCCGCTTCTGGTTGTCTCGCAATACCCTCGACAGCTTGGCCCGCAGCAGTACCTTGGCCAACTCCAGGTCCAATGGAAGCAAGCCCTACGGCCAATCCAGCAGCAATAACGGAAGCGGCAGAAATCAGTGGATTCATAGTAAGTTCCTCGTACAAAAAAAAAAATGGTTAATGATATTAATGATACAATATCAATATAGTTATAGTAATAATAAATACTATAGTATTATAGTATAGTAATACTATAAATATAGAAATAGATATTAATAATATATTCGAAAAGAAATAGGAATAAATAAAATATAAAAATATATTAATAAAATTCTATAATTTATTCTATAATTTATATAGTCCATTTATCTAGTCCATAGGGATAATCCCTATATAACTAGTAACTAGTAAATATCTAATATCACATATACATTTGTTTCTTCCATAATGTAAACCGTTTGCATTTTATTTTTATATTGAATTGGATTTGAGAATCATTTTTCGAAATATATGTAAGGGCCAGACATTACATATATCTAGTTTTACTAGACCCCCTAACCCATTTTTACAATTCCGTAATATCGTCTATCTTCCCTCCTACGAGATTGGGTCGTTTATACATATGTATTTGTATCTATATATGTTTATGTATTATGTTGTCCAACCAAGTGCGTATTTGGAACCATGCATGAATTCGATTAAGTAAAAAAAAAAAAGACTTTTAAAAAGCTAATCAATGATGACCCTCCATGGATTCACCTATATAAGCCGCGGCTAAAGTTGCAAAAATAAGAGCTTGAATACCGCTTGTAAATAAACCAAGAAACATAACGGGGATAGGAACTACTGAAGGTACTAAAGAAACAAGAACAACAACTACTAATTCATCAGCCAATATATTCCCGAAAAGTCGAAAACTAAGAGATAAAGGTTTTGTAAAATCTTCTAGGATGTTAATTGGTAAAAGTATTGGAGTTGGTTGGATGTATTTCCCAAAATACCCCAATCCTTTTTTGGTAAGACCCGCATAAAAATATGCCACTGACGTGGGTAAAGCTAAAGCAACAGTAGTATTTATATCATTCGTGGGCGCAGCTAACTCCCCATGAGGTAACTGTATAAGTTTCCAAGGTAAAAGAGCACCTGACCAGTTAGAAACAAAAATAAATAGGAACATAGTTCCAATAAAGGGAACCCAGGGGCCATATTCTTCTCCAATCTGAGTTTTACTCAAGTCTCGAATAAATTCAAGGACATATTCGAAGAAATTCTGACCGTCGGTCGGAATTGTTTGTGGATTCCGAACTGCTATGATGACTGAACCTAATAAGATAGCAATTACGACCCAAGAAGTGATAAGTACTTGGGCATGGATTTGTAAACCTCCTATTTGCCAATATAAATGTTGGCCTACTTCTACACCCGATATATCGTATAACCCATTGAGTGTTTTAATGGAACATGGTATAGCATTCATATTTTCCTCTGATATAAATCGAACTTAAAAATTGATTTTGATTGAACCATTTTATTTCTTTCTCAACTCACCAACATTAATCATAAATACAAATAGAATTTAGGATACTCAAAATCATATAACATAATCTAAATATCCCTATTTTGATCTTTATCTCTTTTTCTTTAATCTCTTTTTGAAGTTCAAGAAATAGTAACCGATCCAATAAATCTATCGAGTTCACAAACAATGAATTAATTTTATTATTCTTAATCATAATCAACGATTTCTTATATAGCTAGAATGACCCTCGCAAATTGCGAATACTAATTTATTAAGAATGAATCGAATTGAAGCTATAGCATCATCGTTGGCTGGAATTGAAATATCTGCGAGATCCGGATCACAATTTGTATCAATTAAACAAATAGTAGGAATCCCTAAAATGACACATTCTCGAAGAGCCGTATATTCTTCTTGCTGATCAACGATGATTACAATATCGGGTAACCCCGTCATATATTTGATCCCACCCAAATATGTTTGCAAGGTAGATAATTTTCTCTTCAACATTGCTGCATCTCTTTTGGAAAGACGGTTGAGTTTCCCCATTTTTTGTTCTACTATTAAGTCCCTGAACTTATGAAGTCTCGTTTCCGTAGTGGACCAGTTCGTTAACATACCACCAAGCCACTTTTTATTAACATAATGACACCGAGCCCCTATTGCAGCTGATGCTACTAAATCTGCTACTTTATTTTTAGTACCAACGATTAAAAAGGTTTTTCCACTACTTGCTGCATTAAAAACTAAATCGCAGGCTTCTGATAAAAAACGAGCAGTTCTCGTAAGATTTATAATATGAATACCTTTACGTTTTGCAGAGATGTAAGGAGCCATTCTAGGATTCCATTTTCTAGTACCATGACCAAAATGCACTCCCGCTTTCATCATTTCTCCTAAATCGATGTTCCAGTATCTTTTTGTCATTTTTTCCGCATTTCCCCACACTTCCTCTTTTTTTTTAACAAAGAGACAAGGTACTCTGAAATAAATAATTGTTCCGACGGAACCTTCTTTCTACCGTGGATTGACCGTTGATATACGGCCCAAACCATTAATTTCTTTTAATTACTTATTATTATTTTTTTTTGACTAAATTAATATTCATAATCGGATCAACCCAACCAGAAAATTAAAGTAAAAAGAATGAATCTCTTCTTAAAAATCATTAAATTGTGTAAATGGTTGTTGTGATGTCCCATGAAAATTGTTTGGAGCACAAGAACAAAAAAATTCTCTATGGTATAACAAAATATCTCTCATTTCCAACTTGAATAAATTTTTCCTTTTTATTTCCAAATAAACATTTTTGTCTTCCCTTGAATGGTGCACTAATTTTTTGAATCCAGTACCAACAGGAATAAGCCCCCCCAAAACAACGTTCTCTTTCAGTCCTTTCAACCAATCAATACGACCCCGTAAAGCGGCTTTTGCTAAAACTCGAGCGGTTTCTTGAAAACTTGCTTCGGATATGAAACTTTGAGTATTCAGGGATGCCCTCGTTATTCCCAATAAAATTGCCCGATAATTGATCGCTTCGTCTAAAGCACGTCCCGCTCGTTCCGCTCGCAACATTCCTATTAATTCTCCGGGTGAAAAAACATTAGACATTCCATCTTCTGAAACCAACACTTTTGATGTTATTTGACGTACAATGATCTCTATATGCCTGTTATGTATCTGTACCCCCTGAGATCGATAAACCTTTTGAATTTTATTAACCAAAGAGATACGACTTTGGGCTATGGTTAGCTCAGCTCCAATCAAGAATCCCCAGGGGATTCCAAGAATTCTTGGTATACGTTCGTTCCAACTTTCAACTCTCTTTTCGAGGTTCATCGATATTGAATCAATTGAACGCACTTCTAAGACCTGTTCCACTTTTGGAAGACCTTGCGTTATGTCACCAGATCTTGATTTTTCGTATATAAATGTAACTAGTGTCTTTCCTTCATAAAGGATTTCTCCATAATGACCATGAACTGTTGTTCCTGGGGTAGCCAAATAGGGCTTAGCCGATCTTATAACTAAGGCATCAACATGAACAATTAAAATTTGACCAGATTTTTTTATGTGTGGTCCGTATTTGAATAGACATGCATTTTCACAAATAAATTGCCCAAGGCAAATTATTATGGAGGTCTCTTCACCAGAATCATGATGGAGAAAACACCAATTTAAATGGAATGGATTCAAAATTATATTACTGCATGGATCGAGATTATAAATTCTCCTATTTTCATCCATTAAACAATATTTAAGTACTTTAAAAGTCTGTTTAAAATTGTCAAGTAGCAAATATTTCTTTAACGATATATGATTATGAGTTAATAAATGGTAAGATGAATAAAAATTCGCTATTTTAGGTACAATAGTACCTAAGGGACCTAACAAATACCTAATTGGGATTAGGGGATCCAATTCTTTTATCGCATTGTTATATTTCGAACCATTGAATGGACTAATTCGAAAACAGTTGGATGATGACAAAATTATCAAAGATTGGCATTCCTTATTTCGATTCAAGAACGTACCAATAGTTCCTTGCTGTTGGGTAACTAATTGAAACTTCGCCTTGGAATGAAAGGGATTGATATTGGCGCGATTTAATCTCTTATTGGGAATCAATCTCGAATCTGTTATATTATATCTATATCTTTTTCCACTATATGAAAGAGTGGACTTGACTTTGACTAACTCAATTCTTATGAAATCGCGAATTAGATCATTTGCCCTTACCTCAACAAACGATGCATAAA